TTGATATTGAAAATCAAATTTTTGAGATTGACAACGACCGTTCTTTTTTGAGTGAACTAGAAAGTTTTTTTTATAGTTATCAGAATTCTAGTTATCTGAATAATGGATCTAAGAATGATGATCCCCACTATGATCGTTACATGTATGATACTAAATATAGTTGGAATAATCACATTAATAATTGTATTGACGGTTATCTTCGTTCTCAAATCTGTATTAATAGTTACATTTTAAGTGGTAGTGACAATTACAGTGAAAGTTACATTTATAGTTACATTTTTAGTGAAAATGAAAATAGTAGTGAAAACGAGAGTTCCAGTATAAGAACTAGCACGAATGGTAGTGATTTAACTATAAGAGAAAGTTCGAATGATAATGATCTCGATGTAACTCAAAAATACAAGCATTTGTGGGTTCAATGCGAAAATTGTTATGGATTAAATTATAAGAAATTTTTTAAGTCAAAAATGAATATTTGTGAACAATGTGGATATCATTTGAAAATGAATAGTTCAGATAGAATTGAACTTTCGATTGATCCAGGTACTTGGGATCCTATAGATGAAGACATGGTCTCTCTGGATCCCATTGAATTTCATTCGGAGGAGGAACCTTATAAAGATCGTATTGATTCTTATCAAAGAAAGACAGGATTAACCGAGGCTATTCAAACGGGCACAGGTCAACTAAATGGTATTCCCGTAGCAATTGGGGTTATGGATTTTCAGTTTATGGGGGGTAGTATGGGATCCGTAGTAGGCGAGAAAATTACCCGTTTGGTCGAGTATGCTACCAAGAAATTTTTACCTCTTATTCTAGTGTGTGCTTCCGGGGGAGCACGCATGCAAGAAGGAAGTTTGAGCTTGATGCAAATGGCTAAAATATCTTCCGCTTTATATGATTATCAATCAAATAAAAAGTTATTTTATGTATCAATCCTTACATCTCCTACTACTGGTGGGGTGACAGCTAGTTTTGGTATGTTGGGGGATATCATTATTGCCGAACCCAATGCTTACATTGCATTTGCGGGTAAAAGAGTAATTGAACAAACATTGAATAAGACAGTACCTGAAGGTTCACAAGCAGCTGAATATTTATTCCATAAGGGCTTATTCGATCCAATTGTACCACGTAATCCTTTAAAAGGCGCTCTGAGTGAGTTATTTCAACTCCACGCCTTCTTTCCTTTGAACCAAAATTAAATCAAGTAAAGCCTTAAGTTAAAAGTTAAATTATTTTTTTTGTGGCGAACAAGTATTTAGTATTTAGTTAGTTTATCGGAATCAAAGTCAAAATTCAAAGAATGGATTTGTTTTTGGTGACATAAGATTTAATTGTAGAAAGAAATTGTAGAAAGAATTAGTAGAAAAAATCGTGCAGATAATTTTTTTTTTACCGCTATTCCTGATAACTAATAAGATATTCCTGATTACTAATAAGAAAACCTCTCTCAACAAGATAAAAGGGCGAGTTTTTTCTTCCGCGAAATGAAATTAGGCAAGGCAAATAAAACGAATTTCATGTTCTCTTCTTACGAATATATAATATATAAATGAAATATATAAATGAAATATATAAATGAATTCTAATTCAAATATTAATATTTATAATTCGAATATAAAAAATTAAAATTTAGAGTCTTGCATATTTATTTCTATATCTCCCGAGAATCCCCATTTTTTCTGAGAATCCCTGTTCTTGGATCGGATTATAACGACTTTTTCGAGAATTTGTAAAAAACGCTTTACTTTAATTAAATATTATTAAATATTTAAATTTAAATTAGAAAATAAAAATTATAAGACAAAAACAAGATAATAAAAGAAGATTAAGAATAATACAGGATTATCATACATATCTTTCGTGTAGAAAGATAAATAAGTCCGTTTATTTAGTTCTACATCTCCCGCCCTTAAATTATAATATTATTATAATATATAATAATTATTTATTATAATTATAATTATATATACTCACTTAGATATACTCGATATACTCAGTATAATTATATACGAATTATAATCATTATATAATATCTTTATAACCATAATAACAGGTAAAAACATTAATATAACAAGAAATAACAGGTACAAATATTAAATTGAGGTACCCATTTTATGACAACTTTTAACAACTTACCCTCTATTTTTGTGCCTTTAGTAGGCCTAGTTTTTCCGGCAATTGCAATGGCTTCTTTATCTCTTCATGTTCAAAAAAACAAGATTCTTTAGATCCGATGGGGCAAAATCTCATCTATTTTTTTCCCAGACTTAGCCTTGGATCATAACATGGATATCTATTTAGTAGAATATGGTATAAGATGTGGCTGCCTCCGAACATAAATGATAAATGAAAGAGTTCGTATGCATGCGTAAACATGATATATGGGAAAATGAATTATAGCTATTTGAAAATAGATCGGGTTGGGGCGGGGGTCTGAAATAAATGTAAAGTCAATCTATCTATATGTAGATATCTATAGGGGATATATGATATGAAAGGGATGCTATTATTTTATATTTAACCAATTCGATGAATTACTCCTAAAGTTTCGCGTCAGAATAGTGCTAGTTGATGAGAGTTACTTTGGAAACAAAAAAAAGTAAAGTCAAATTCAATTGGGTTATTCTCCCAATTCCAATAAAACGCAACTGGATCTAGTATGAGTTGGCGATCAGAACATATATGGATAGAACTTATAGCGGGGTCTCGAAAAACAACTAATTTTTGCTGGGCCTTTATCCTTTTTTTAGGTTCATTAGGGTTCTTATTGGTTGGAACTTCCAGTTATCTTGGCAGGAATTTGATATCTTTATTTCCGTCTCAGCAAATAATTTTTTTTCCACAAGGGATTGTGATGTCTTTCTATGGGATCGCAGGTCTCTTTATTAGCTCCTATTTGTGGTGCACAATTTTGTGGAATGTAGGTAGTGGTTATGATCGATTCGATAGAAAAGAAGGAATAGTGTGTATTTTTCGTTGGGGATTTCCTGGAAAAAATCGTCGAATCTTCCTCCGATTCCTTATGAAAGACATTCAGTCCATCAGAATAGAAGTTAAAGAGGGTATTTATGCTCGTCGTGTCCTTTATATGGAAATCAGAGGCCAGGGGGCCATTCCCTTGACTCGTACTGATGAGAATTTGACTCCACGAGAAATTGAGCAAAAAGCTTCTGAATTGGCCTATTTCTTGCGCGTACCAATTGAAGTATTTTGAAATGAACTGAAGAATGAATGCTTTCTTAGCCGGAGGGCAAAAACTCAAGAATTCCCCTTTTTTCTTTCTATAGCATAATTTAACTAAAGTTTCTTCAGAACGCTGATTCGAACCAAAGCAAACATATACAGAACAATTATAAAACGAAACTTTTTTTTCGCAAAAATGTTTTTTATGCGTATGGAAATCCACTCCACCTTTTCGGTAACAAAACAAGTAACAAATCGAAGATTTATTTCATAGATCAAAACATTTTGAAATACGAATAAAGAATTTCTCTTTTTTTTTTTTCGAAATATTTGATATTTTGATAGATAGAAATAAAGGGGGTTCTTTCGTCTCGAACTCCGCATAATATTCATTATAATATTCATTATTTGAAGATTTGAAGCGTACTCTATTCTTATTCTATTTCTGTATTCTTTCTAAATTCAAGGGCTAATCACTGAATCATAAATAAAAAACGGGGAATAGATTCATAGGCTCGGTGCCTTGTAATAGAACTTATGCTTGATAGAAACATTAGATCGTATAGAGCCGACAAATGAGGTGGGTTCATTAAAAATTCACAGACGAAAAAATGGCAAAAAAGAAAGCATTCACTCCCCTTCTATATTTTGCATCTATAGTATTTTTACCCTGGTGGATCTCTCTCTCATTTAATAAAAGTCTTGAATCTTGGGTTACTAATTGGTGGAATACTAAGCAATCCGAAACTTTTTTGAATGATATTCAAGAAAAGAGTATTCTAAAAAAATTCATAGAATTAGAGGAACTCTTCTTGTTGGACGAAATGATAAAAGAATACCCGGAAACACGTCTACAAAAGCTTCCTATCGGAATCCACAAAGAAACGATCCAATTGATCAAGATGCACAATGAGGATCATATACATACGATTTTGCACTTCTTAACAAATATAATCTGTTTCCTTATTCTAAGTGGTTATTCTATTCTAGGTAATGAAGAACTTTTTATTCTTAATTCTTGGGTTCAAGAATTCCTATATAACTTAAGTGACACAATAAAAGCTTTTTCTATTCTTTTATTAACTGATTTATGTATAGGATTCCATTCACCCCACGGTTGGGAACTAATGATTGGCTCTGTCTATAAAGATTTTGGATTTACTCATAACGATCAAATTATATCTGGTCTTGTTTCCACTTTTCCAGTCATTCTAGATACAATTTTAAAATATTTGATTTTCCGTTATTTAAATCGGGTATCTCCGTCACTTGTAGTGATTTATCATTCAATGAATGACTGAAAAATGATCCACCGATCCAATTATATTATAATGTTTGTATAATGTTTGTTACTTTGTACATAAGCAAAACATTCAAAAATTTACTTATTCTTTCTACCTATCCAGGGGAATTAGGATTTTTGCCATATTCCAGTAAAATTATTTCAGTAAATAGCAGCATTATGGATAGGGAACTATACTAGCGACCTACCTAATTTTATTGTAGAAATTTTCGAGATCAGCGGTTGGACCATGCAAACTAGAAATACCTTTTCTTGGATAAAGGAAGAGATTACTCGATTCATTTCCGTATCGCTCATGATATATATAATAAGTCGGACATACATTTCAAATGCATATCCTATTTTTGCACAGCAGGGTTATGAAAATCCACGAGAAGCGACTGGCCGTATTGTATGTGCCAATTGCCATTTAGCTAATAAACCCGTGGATATTGAGGTTCCACAAGCGGTACTTCCTGATACTGTATTTGAAGCAGTTGTTCAAATTCCTTATGATATGCAACTGAAA